TTGCAACTCCTTTGGAAATATTACCTGAATGGTATTTCTTTCCTGTATTTCAAATACTTCGTACAGTGCCTAACAAATTATTGGGTGTTCTTTTAATGGCTTCAGTACCAGCGGGATTATTAACCGTACCCTTTTTGGAAAATGTTAATAAGTTCCAAAATCCATTTCGTCGTCCAGTAGCGACAACCGTCTTTTTGATTGGCACCATGGTGGCCCTGTGGTTAGGTATTGGAGCAACATTACCAATTGATAAATCTCTAACTTTAGGTCTTTTTTAATTAAATTTATTCAATTGTAAAATAAAATACGTGGGTATCTAGGGAGTAGTCATTTCAAAATGAATTCTCCCTAGATACATATCTAATTAATTAATTAAATTGGGTTCGACTGGAACATAGAACTTACGTTGCGGGTTTAAAATCCATTTTAATTTCAAATTGACTTTTTAGTAATTTTTTTTATGCTTTTTCTATTTTTTTGCTAGAATGTCTAATATCTTTTTTACATCTTCTATGTGAAAATGTTCAATTTTTATAAGGTCTTCTTGACTGTTATTCAAAAGGTCCAATAATGTATGTATATTGGACTTTTTGAGACAATTATAAATTCTGGGAGGCAATTCTAATTGGTCAATAAAAATATATTGAAATGCTAGTTCTTTTTTTTTTTTTCTTAGGTTAACTAATCTATTATGAAAAGGAAAAAGGGGTAAAGTAACTTGATGTTGATTGTTCTCTAAATAGAATGTTTCTTCTTCTACATGTAGAAAAGGAATAAATAAATTAATCAAATTCCGGGAGGCTTCATGAAGTGCTTCTTTAGGAGTTAAACTTCCATTTGTCCATATTTCTAGAAAAAGAATCTCTTGTTTTTCATTCCCATTCCCATAAGAATGAATACTATGATTCGTGTTTTGAACAGGCATGAATACTGCATCTATAGGATAACTTCTGTCTTCAAAGTTATTTGACATTTTTAGGCTATATCCGCGATTTCTCTCGATTTTTAATCCAATACACAAATCTATTGGTTCCGTTAAGGTAGCTATATGCTGTGTATTATCAACTATTTCCACAGAGGGCGGTAAAATTATGTCTCGAGCAGTTATATATCCGGGGCCTTTGACACAAATAAGCGCGTTGCGCGTTCCGTATAGATTGCTTCTTAATACAATCTCGTTCAAATTCATTAAAATCTCATGTACTGATTCTTGAATACCTACTATGTTAGAATAGTCATGTGGTATGTTCTCAGATTTTGCACGTGTAATACATGTTCCTTCTATTTCGCCAAGTAAAGCTCTTCGCATCGCAATGCCTATTGTGTCGGCTTGACCTTTCATAAGTGGAGACAGAATAAAGCGTCCATAATAAAGACGCTTACTGTCTCTTCTTGATTCAACACACTTCCACTGTAGTGTCCGAGTAGATACTTTGACTTTCTCTCGAACCATAGTAATTTTATTTGATCAGATCATTGAATCGTTTATTTCTCTTGAAACCCTTTCGGCTTTTATTTAGTTCTATACACGTCTTTTTTTAGGGGGTCTACAACCATTATGTGGCATAGGGGTTACATCTCGTACGAAACTTAAAAGTATACCGCTTCTACGAATAGCTCGTAATGCTGCATCTCTTCCCAGTCCAGGGCCTTTTATCCTTACCTCAGCTCTTTGCATACCTTGATCCACTACTGCTCGAATAGCATTTCCTGCTGCCGTTTGAGCAGCAAAAGGTGTTCCTCTTCTTGTACCCCTGAATCCACAAGTACCCGCGGAGGACCAAGAAATAACCCGACCCCGTACATCTGTAACGGTCACAATGGTATTGTTGAAACTTGCTTGAACATGAATAACTCCCTTTGGTATTCTACGTACATTTTTACGTGAACCACTACGTGTATTTTTACGTGAACCAATTCTTAATATAGGTTTTGCCATATTTTTTCATTTCACAAGAAATATATGGATATATCCATTTCATGTCAAAACGGACTTTTTTTTGCCAGCTCCTTGGAAGTGCCTTTTACTTTACTTTATTTCCTTTAGTAAGATTATCCTTGTCTTTGTTTATGCCTCGGGTTGGAACAAATTACTATAATTCGTCCCCTCCTACGGATTAGTCGACACTTTTCACAAATTTTACGAACGGAAGCCCTTATTTTCATAGTTGTTTTTCCTTAATTCTGTGAATATACTTATTGTTGGACGAAAAAAGGTTTCTTGATATTTTTGAATCTTTAATTGTATCTTATTGAAAGGAATGTTGAAATTGAAAAAAACCACTTACTCTTTTGAATCCTTGTTATGGAGTCTAGAAAGCGGCTATCCCCTGATTAACTTATACCTAAGAACTTGCTAAAATTTTTATTTTTAGCAGGGGTGGTATTATCCAACCCCCTTTTTTTCACAAATGGTAAGTTCCGAATATCCAATTTTAATATTAGAAGGATTACCATATATAACACAAAATTTCTCCGCCGATTCTTTTTAGTCGAGCTTCTCGATCTGTCATTAAACCTTGAGAAGTCGAAAGGATTACAATTCCTATTCCGCCTAAAATCCGTGGAATTCGTTGAGAGTTAGAATAGATTCGTAGACCCGGCCGGCTTATTCTCTTTAAATTTAAAATAGTTTTATAGGATTCTTTCTTATTTCGTCTATGTTTTAGGGTTAAAATCAAAAAATATTGATTGTTTTCGCGATGTTTCCTTACGTTTTCGATAAAACCCTCCCGTAAAAGTATTTTAACAATGCTTTCGGTGATGTTAGTCGACCCTATCCGAACTGTTCCTTTTCTATTCATGTCAGCATTTCGTATAGAGGTTATTATATCAGCAATAGTGTCTTTCCCCATGATAAGTTAAAATTCCTTATTGTTCTATAATTTTGATATAATCAACATGTTCTTTATTCTTTTATTTATATATAGATATAGACAAATTATATATTAATATATGATTTAAATTATTAATTTTTTATTCTTAAGGGTATATGCGTGATACACAATCGATTAATTAATTTTATTTCAATACCATTTTTTTAATCCTATACTAACTATTGATATTTAGGTTTTATAAGACCTCAGGAGCTAATGAAACTATTTTAGTAAAGTTTAATTGTCTCAATTCCCGTGGGATCGCCCCAAAAACTCGAGTTCCTTTTGGATTCCCTTCTTGATCAATGACAACTGCGGCATTGTCATCATATCGTATTATCGTCCCATTGTTACGTTTGAGTTCTTTACAAGTACGTACAATTACAGCTCTTATCACTTCTGATCTTTCTAGAGGAGTATTCGGTATTGCTTCCTTGATTACAGCAACAATAACGTCACCAATATGAGCATATCGGCGATTACTAGCTCCTATTATTCGAATACACATCAATTCTCGAGCCCCGCTGTTGTCTGCTACATTCAAATAGGTTTGTGGTTGAATCATATCATTTTTTTGTATCTCTTCTTTTAATACAAAGGACGAAGTAAAAAAATATTGTTTGTCAAAAAAATAAAACTGATAATCTTTTTATCCTTAATTGTTATTTAGCTTTTTTATTCTATATTCCTATTCAGAAATAATGAATTGGGTTTTTATAGGCATTTTTGATGCCGCTATTGAAATAGCTTTTCTGGCTATATTTTCGGGTACACCACCCATTTCATAAAGGATTTTACCTGGTTTAACCACAGCCACCCAATACTCTGGGGATCCTTTCCCAGAACCCATACGCGTTTCCGCGGGTCTTACTGTAACCGGTTTGTCTGGAAATATACGTACCCAAATTTTTCCCCCACGTCGTACATTTCGTGACATTGCTCGTCGCCCTGCTTCTATTTGTCTAGATGTGATCCAAGCGGGTTCAAGTGTTTGAAGAGCATATCTGCCAAAACAAATACGATTCCCACGAGAAGATATTCCTTTTAGTCTTCCTCGATGTTGTTTACGAAATCTGGTTCTTTTTGGGTTATAGTTGATGGGTTTTTTCTAAATTAGAAATTCCACCTCTACTACAGAACTGAACGTGAGAGTTTCTTCTCATCCAGCTCCTCGCGAATAAAAGTACTAAAAAAGCTTGTATTAAGATATAGATATAGATGTAGTTAATGATTAATCCTATTAATCATGGTCTTTTTTGAAATTTCATCTGATCTCTTCTAAATTTGTGTATGTCTTTTTCAAAATGGAATCCAAGATGAATTCTATTTATATTTATTAAATAAAAATAGAATTTTCTCGAATGTCGTTTTTGTTATAATTAGCATATTCTAACAAAAAATTTTTTTTCTTTTATCTTTTTCATTTTTTTTTTTTTTTTTTTTTACTTTTTTTTATTGAAAAAAAAAAAAGTAATATTCGCCGGCGAATATTTACTCTTTCAATATCTATTTAAGTTTGATCTTTATCCCGCGAGGTCTCATAATCAAAATCAAAATCAGAATAGACAATAAAGTTTATGGTTTATTCCGCCATCCTGTCCAATGACTTACTAAGATTTATTTTTCAACTGAATCCTATATATTCATGGGTTCCGTCGTTCCCATCGCTTCTTGATTAATCATTAGGCCCGAATTCTACAATGGAGCTCTTACCTGAAATTTTTAATTTCATTTTTTAATTTGTTTTTGAGTCAATTTTCTCAGTTTTTATTGGCTCAAGGCTCTTAATTTTTTGTTTTCAGAACGAACAGATTTATTTAATTATTATGAATGAATCTGTATTCATGCTTTATTACATTGTTTTTATTACAGTGACCTCATAGACTTTTCAAATTGGAATAATAGATCATTAATATTCAAAAATTTTCTCTCTTTCTTTCATCCTTCCATTTATCCGCATACTTTTCGATTACCTTTCATAACTTAATAAAAATATTTCGTTATTCGTTTTTTTTTGTAAAAAAAAAATTAGTTGCTACAATTATATGATCAGTCTATCATATCTTGACTTTTTTTTTGGATCCAGATAATGCGAAGCAATGAGTTGCTTAGGTTATTTATTAA